ATTGACAAAAAATAAAATCTTTATACTATGATCATAGTATGATAGCAGTTCTGCAAGTAGCCCCCATCGTCTAGTGGTTCAGGACATCTCTCTTTCAAGGAGGCAGCGGGGATTCGACTTCCCCTGGGGGTAGGGTCTACTACGAAAGGAAGTTGATCGTGGATTATTACCAATAAGCCTAAAAGTGATTCTTTGTGGGTCGATGCCCGAGCGGTTAATGGGAACGGACTGTAAATTCGTTGGCAATATGTCTACGCTGGTTCAAATCCAGCTCGGCCCAATAATTCGACAATCTACCATGAGAGGGTATAACCCCCCTTACAAAAAAAAGACTCGATACGGAGATAAAAAAGAATAAAAATTTCTGTTATATTGCCCATTTATTTCCCGGGGATTGTAGTTCAATTGGTCAGAGCACCGCCCTGTCAAGGCGGAAGCTGCGGGTTCGAGCCCCGTCAATCCCGTCAGATCGACTAAATACATTAATCAATTCTTTCAAAACAATGAACGTGAAACGGGTTGGAGAATTTCATTCCCAAAACAAGGAGGGGTGCTTCTTTTTTTTCTTCCTTTATCTTTTATCTTTCGTAAAAAAAAAAAAAAGAATATGTTGGTAGGTGAGTCCAATTAGTGCTAGCGCTTGTTCCAGATCCATGGAATGCAAAAAAAAGAGTACTCTCTTTTTTTGAAGGGGACAGACACAAAACAAATGGAATTACCAATAAAAAGAGATGTCAAAAAATTCCGCGGATAGAATGCTTTTTTCTATTTAAATAGAAAAATCTCTCTTTTTGGTTCCTTTTTTTAGAACCTCAATTACTAATTGAATCAAAAAATGGATTTCTTTCAAATTGCATACTGAGTTTTTGATATAGACTTCCCAGTGTTAATAATCAACGGAAGTGGTTTTTTCTTAGTTGAGGTTGGAACTGCGTGAATAATGGAATGGAAAAGGTGATAATATGATCCTTCATCAGATAATTATACACGGGAGATGTAAGGCAATACAAAAAAGAAGAACAGAAATAAATGAGAAATAGAAATAAAGGGTAAAAGGTTTTGGTCGGGAATCCAAGTTGGGATTTGGTATGATTAAACGAACTTCCTCTTGTTATACTATTTTTGACGACGAATTCATTTCAGAGTTCAGCTATTGTTATTCATAATTTTGATCCGATTCAAAACCATCGAGAGGTAATTCATCCATTGAATTGAAAGGCGAAGGACCTGTCATCTCTATGGGATTAAATCCCGGGTTATTGTGAAAATTTGATTTTCAATTATGGAAGTAAATATTCTTGCATTTATTGCTACTGCACTATTCATTCTAGTTCCTACCGCCTTTTTACTTATCATTTATGTAAAAACAGTCAGTCAAAATAAATAATTAATTTGAATTAAACGGAGTAAACTTTTTTGAATTCAAGAATTCACGAAATAAACTGAAAAATTTTTCGCATCGTAAACCTTAAATGAAATAAGACGACTACAATTCCCAGTATCCAGTATAGAAATCGTATAGTAGAAAGAAATAGATGAATCTTTCTACCATACGATCTACATATTAGTATCATTTTAGTGTAGAAAGGTATAAAGTTCTACAATGTAATGTGTAAAGCTGTACTCTATAAGACTCTCTAATATATAGAGAGTTTAATCTAACTGAGGATTAAACATATTATCTTCGTGTATATGTGGATAGCAATTCCAAACATGAAATTGCTATATCATCCCAGTCTATTTATTTGATATATTTTTTTTGTTTTGATCAATCTGAAAGAATCATTTTCTTCTTATGTCTTAGGGTTCTAATGACTATATTTAGGGGTGTATAGTACTAAAATCATTAGCAAACTTTCAATTGATTGAGTAGTTTCGCAAGCACTTCTCGGGTTTTGAAAAGGAAGAGTAAGCCTCACCGATTTTTAGCGGTACCGCCTCAACCGTGCTATGAAATGTGATTCAATAAAGCATAAATCGAATTTCTATAAGATAATCGATTTAGAGAAAAGAAGGGTGCGTTAAATGCGCAATACGTGACTCACTTTACTCTTATCTATAGTATCTTGTTCGATAATCATCAAATCTATACCATTTTTCATAGAAAATACATATGCACTTAACAAAAAAAATGACAAAAGAAATTCTTCTTTGAACAGTAATGGAACAATTAAAGTAAAGAGAGAAACAACTCAAGAAAAAAGAATAATAAAAAAAGAGGGGTCCGGTCGTCCTACGTATCCATCTCTAAGCCTGCTAAGAGTTCAAGGAAGCAGTGCAATATCTCTTTGAGAGAAAGAGTATGATTCAGAGAATACATTACTTACATTCGAATATAATGGAATTCAAAAAAAAAAATGAAGATCCGCAGAAGGATCTAGAAAACAATTAATATAGCATGATTCCTCAATTCAATTAAATTAGTAATACCCTTTTTATAGTCCACTTCGTCCCCACACTACAAGTGATAGGGAAAATGTAAAGACTACCATTAAACCAGCCCAAGCAAGACTTACTATATCCATGTGAATTATGCCCCCTTATCTCTATAACTATCAAGGAATTATTCTATTGTTTTTTGTTACTCACTACTAATAGTATAGTCGAATCGATCGAACATAGTCAAAAAGTGTATTCTGGTCGAAAACTCTTCCTAAACCAATCAAATAAACCCACTCATTGTAGAAAGGGATTCCTATATCATTTCGAATCTTGAAAGAGAAAGCATAAGCAAAAAAAAATACGTAGTAACCTCTCGAAGGGATGTTACGAATGGAACGTGTAGTAATACTTTTCAATTTTTCATCCAATTAAATATTGATTGGATACCCGAGCATTCCTAGATTCTTGTGAGTCCGCCATATATCGTGTATGTGTATTGTGTATAAAGGATTTTCCGTCGTTGCCACAAGTATTAGAATTGAATTCAATCTCCTATTCCTACCGGGGTGTCCAATCAAATTCAAGGTCCAGTCATCAAACACTTAATTTGTAGTCCAAAGATTAGTGAGTAGTAGTAGAGGGGGGTCGGGAAGTCTCACTAACCCCTTTAACCACACGAATAACTTATTACATCTAGGATTTAGAATCTTTTTGAAAAACCCTAGCTGGATACTTTGAATCAAACAAGTACCAACAGCCCATTTTCTCCGTTTCTACTGAAAAGGGAATTCGGCGATTTCAAGGTTTTTTTGATTAGGCGGCACCCGGATTTGAACTGGGGAAAAAGGATTTGCAGTCCCCCGCCTTACCACTCGGCCATACCGCCAAAATGATATAAAAAGAGATGCATTTCTCACGTGCTACTAAACTGCTTTTCTTATCCTTGGAACTTTATTTCCTTTTTTCTTAAGCCCCCCCTTTTTTTCTTTTCCTAAAAAACTTCCCATCTTTTTTGATTGGATTGGGGCCACCTCTATCTAGTATCCTAGTATCTCAAAAAGGCTAACCCCTTTTCCTTTATATTAAAATAAAAAAAAAATCAAATGGAGATTTTCATTCGCAAAATCCAAAATTTAGGACAAATTTGAACCATGAACTGTTGATTGCTGACGGCGAATTCATGACCGGTTTGAATCCCAAAATAAGATTTGATTTACCTAATGACAGAAGATAATCCAAATTGATACCTCGTAGTCTTAGTCTTTCTCAATTTCAATTAGAACCTTATAATTAGAACCTTATATTCTATATATATGTGATATATGTGAACCTATGTAAACCCAAAAGTCAAACCGTTAGACCGAGATTTAGGAGTTTATTAATATATGCAGCCTTTGTTGCCTCTAAGTAATTTAGTAGGAAATTATCCTATTTCAGTTTTGAATTGAATAGAAAATTTTTTAAAGAGCACAGCCTCGTGCTGCCAAAAAGGTAATACAAAAAAAGCGAAGATGAATATTATCTATATACATATTTAATAAAAAGAACCCCCCCCCTTTGTATTAGTATTAGATAATTGATATCTAATTCACAGCCGTATTCTACTCAAAAATAAGTAAATTAGTAAAGAGAACTCTTTTCTCTGTGAATGAATCTTTTTTTGAATAATCAAACCCAAACGCACAACAAAGCGGTTTTCAAAGTGATTCTATATTCTTTCTGATTTTTATCCCCTCTCTCATCAAAAGGATCAAATGCCGAATCCATTTCTTTTTCTATCCATTTCTTTTTCTTTATTTTTAGGATATTCAAGCCGACTGGAATATAGAATATCATAATAATAGAATTTGAAGAATGACCCTTTTTGATATTCTCTAAAAAATCTTAGAACTAACTTAATAATAATAAGTCTATAAGTCTAAAAGTCTAAACGGCAGACTTCTTTTTAGAGGGATGTTTTATCACCCCCTTTCCATTTGTACTCGTTACAAATTTCAATCAAAAATCCCCATTTAGGTAGAAACCGAAACCTACCCTTCTTTTTCTTTTTTATGTATTTATTTTTATGTATTTAAATTTAATACTTATCATTCCAGATATGGGATATGGAGTTGAGTAAAATTTCATGTGATTTAGTAAACAGACTATAAATCCCATCCCTGTTAGATCGTCTAGATAATTCAGTTAAGAATGAACCAAGGGTGGTATTTTTTGAGAAATGGGAAATGTAAAATGCTCATTGATGGAAATGAGGGAGTGTCTACAATACCTAGCTTTAATCAGATACAATTGAAAGGATTTTGTAGGTTCGTTGATCAGGGTTTGACGGAAGAACTTTATAAGTTTCCACAAATTGAAGATACGGATCAAGAAATAGAATTTCAATTATTTGTGGAAACTCATAAATTAGTAGAACCGTTGATAAAAGAAAGAGACGCTGTGTATGAATTACTCACATATTCTTCGGAATTCTATGTATCCGCAGGATTAATTTGGAAAACCAGCAGGGATATGCAAGAACAAAGCATTTTTATTGGAAACATTCCGCTAATGAGTTCCCTCGGAACATTTATAGTAAATGGAATATATAGAATTGTGATCAATCAAATAGTCCAAAG